TACTTGAGGCAGTTATTTCGGTTAAATAATTTTTTCTTATTTTGAAATAAGGGACTATATGAATAAGGGAGAAACTCCATGAAAGAAAGATTAATGATTCATATAAATCACTTAGTGGGAAATGGCCCGAATAAATCCAACGAGTGATTAATAATCCTGTTAGACATAAAAAAGTAACTATCATCCCCTTTTCTGACGAATCATATGGTTTTATGATTTCATTGCCCAATAAGGTTATCAAATGAATTATAATTACAATTATAACAATCGAAAAGGAAATATGAGTGAATATATGCTCTAAAGTTGAAAATATCATAAAAATGAAAAAAGGGAGGGAATCCCCTAAATTAATCTTAATTAAGAATTAGAAATCGGGAATTTAATTTATTTTTATTATAGGATCTATTGGATATCTTTTAGAAGATGTCATGCCGCCACTCGGACTCGAACCGAGATGCTCTAGCACTGCTTCCTAAGAGCAGCGTGTCTACCGATTTCACCATAGCGGCTTACTCGAACTAATAATAACCTATTTATATTCAATCGTCGATATTGAACAAGTCAATTCAATCAAATAAGTTTTTTAGTCAACACTCAAATTGATAAAAAAAATGAGTTCAAAAGTCAATTTGAAGGTTCATTAGTTTCATTTATTAGGGTGTCCGTTTACTTATCTTAGGGCTTTGACGTAGTTTATCCTATTCTAAAATCCAACTTTTGTAAGTAGATTATTCTCTCGATAGAATAAAAAAACTGTTTTCATTTTTTACTTTTATTGATACTTCACTTGATTATTTCTCGTTTATCTGATTTCATAAATTTCAAACAAAAAATAAATTTTCTCAATGAATCCAAAATAGGTTATTTTGGATTATTTTAAAGTGACACATTATTTGTACATTGACAGATTAGTTATACATAATATCTCAACAATGACGTTCTTTTATTAATTGGGGTCAAAATTGGAGATATATGGTAAATCCATTTCATATAGTAATTACTAAAAATTATAAATTAAGAAGTCATAAAGTTATCCAAAATTTTTTACCATGTAATCCATTAGTTTCAACAATCCATTAATTTGAACTAAAAATATTATATCTGCCCTTCCCGAGAAAGAGAAAAATTGTTCAGTATTGTAAAGGTCGATGGGGAAAAAAAGACTCCCCACCACAAAAATATTAGTGAAAATATACTACAAAGAAATAAAAAATCTTGTATTTGTTTCTTTATTCTTTTTTTTTTTAGAATTCAGAAAAAAGAAGAATTCTTTTTTTTAGACATCTTATAAGATGGAAACCTGGTCTATTTCATATTGATTAGAATAGGGACTGCCCATTGTTAATTTCATATTAAAAAAGTATTGAGCCAAATTTTTGAGTCAAATCCATTCCGATTATTCCAATATTTTAGGACTTATTTGTTTGTCGTACAAAAAAACTTTTTGAATTCCCAGTAGAAAGAGATTTCCCTAATGACAAAGCTTTTAACGCCGCCCAATATCCTTTCCTTTTCCAAATATTTTTACGAATACGCTTTTTTGATATAGAAGTACGTTTTTTTGGAACTGCCATTTGAAAATCATTGTTATAGTTGGATGTGAAAGACATCTATTATTCAAAACAAATTATTATTTCTTATTCATTATCTATTTTTTCTATAAATAATATTATCTTCATAAAAAAGAAATATAGATATGTGAACGATCCGTTAAATTGGATCAAAAATTACTTGAAATAATAAAATTTTGATTCCATACAAGATTTGTCAAACCAAAAATTTTTGGTTTGGAACTCTTAGTTCTCCTCTCAAATTTATATCTTTAGAATCTGCTAGGTCATAGAAATGAAACTTAATGATTTAATAAAAATAAAGAAAGAACCTAAAAGACCTTGATTTTCGTCATTCTAGACTTTATTTACATGTAATAAAATACCTCAATTGATGTAATAAAATACCTCAATTGTAAACTTTTGCCTAATAAAAAACTTGAGTCTTTTTTTAGTCAAACTCGAGAAAAGAATACACCTAAATTCAATTTATTAAAAATTGAATTTTGAAATTCGAATGAGATTACTAATAAATCTGTTAAAGGATACGTGGTTTGATAAAAAAATATCTCAGGCATTTTTTACCCTTTCTCGATAAAAAAGTTCATTTTAGATCTATAATATTCTAACGTTTACTAAGAAATCGTTTTGATTGAAATGGAAAACAATCAATCCCATAATGAATTAGTTAATGCGTTGAAAGAAACTAACTAAACTCAAGAGTTTTTATTTCATTAGACCGATGACCTTAGTTAATCCTATAATTCATATCAGCACCAAGTACTCTTTTTAGCATAATTTTTTATCTTTGCTCTATGAATCTAAATTATTATTACGAGAAATTCTCGTAATAATAATTTAGATTTGCATTTTCATGTTATAAGTATTCATTTTTATATCTAACTTGGTCATCTCATTTTATCAATTGTAACTTCTTGTTTTGAATATTT